AGTAGCTACAACAGTTTTTTTGATCGGTACCGCAGTAGCTCTTTGGTTAGGTATTGGAGCAACATTACCTATTGATAAATCCCTAACTTTAGGTCTTTTTTAAGTTGATTCAACTGCGAAGTACCATGATGTAGGTATCTAGGGAAGATTCACTTTGAAGTAACTATTCCCTAGATACATTAATTTTATTATGATCCATTCCGCGAAAATACGGATCGTGCCAAAGATGAAAAATTGTCTTCCTTTTTTCTTTAGAATTTTTTTCTTTCTATTCTAATAAAAAAAGGAAGATGAAAAAATTACAATGGATTTAAAATGAGAACTTATTCTTAGGTAAATCAATTGCGAAATTCTTCTGTAGAGTGTCCAATATCTGTTTTACATCTTCCATGCGAAGATATTCTATTCTCATAAGATCTTCTTGACCATTACTCAAAAGGTCCAATAATGTATGTATATTGGACCTTTTGAGACAATTATAGGTCCTAGAAGGCAATTCTAATTGGTCAATAAAAATGCAATTCAATGGAATTCCTTTTTTGTTTTTCTTTAGATTAGTTAATCTATCTTGAAAGGTTAAAAAGGGTAGAGTAAACCTGTTTTTATTTTCTTCGAAATTAATGTCCTCTTCCTCTGCATGTAGAAAAGGAATAAATAAATCAATCAAATTACGAGAAGCCTCATAAAGTGCTTCCTTAGGAGTTAAACTTCCATTTGTCCATATTTCTAGAAATAGTATTTCTTGTTTTTCATTCCCATTCCCATAAGAATGAATACTATGATTCGCATTTCGAACAGGCATGGATACAGCATCTATAGGATAACTTCCGTCTTGAGAGTTATTTGTGGGTTCCATACGATATCCGCGATCTCTCTTGATTTGTAATTCAATATACAAATCAATTGGTTCCGTCAGGTTAGCTATATGTTGTGTCGGGTCAACTATTTCCACGGAAGGTGGTAATATGATATCTTGAGCGGTTACATATCTAGGACCTCTGACGCAAATGGATGCGTCTCTAACTCCATAGAGATTACTTCTTAATACAATTTCTTTCAAATTTAGTAAAATTTCGTGTACTGATTCTTCAATACCTATTATTGTAGAATATTCATGCGGCACCCTCTCAGATTTTGCACGTGTTATACATGTTCCTTCAATTTCTCCAAGTAAAGCCCTTCGCATGGCAATACCGATGGTATCAGCTTGACCTTTCATAAGTGGGGACAAAATGAAACGACCATAATAAAGACGCTTACTGTCTACTCTTGATTCAACACACTTCCACTGTATTGTTCGAGTGGATCCTGCTACTTCCTCTCGAACCATACTATACTAGTATTATTATTTGATCATTTAATCATTTATTTCTCTTGAAATCAGTTTAATTCTTATTTCTACACACGTCTTTTTTTAGGAGGTCGACATCCATTATGTGGCATAGGTGTTACATCACGTACAAAACTTAATAGTATACCACTTCTACGAATGGCTCGTAATGCTGCATCTCTTCCGAGACCGGGACCCTTTATCATAACTTCTGCTCGTTGCATACCCTGATCAACTACTGTACGAATAGCATTTACCGCTGCGGCTTGAGCAGCATAGGGTGTTCCTCTTCTTGTGCCTTTGAATCCAGAAGTACCAGCAGAAGCCCAAGAAACCACCCGACCTCGTACATCTGTAACAGTTATAATAGTATTGTTAAAACTTGCTTGAACATGAATAACTCCTTTTGGTATTCTACGTCCATTCTTACGTGAACTAATACGCCCATTCCTACGTGAACCAATTCTTGGTATAGCTTTTGTCATATTTTATCATCTCATAAATATGAGTCAGAAATATACAGAAAGAAAAGATACGGAGATATCCATTTCATGTTAAAACAGATCCTTTTTATTTTTATATGGGTACTTTACTTCTTTTAGCTTTTAGAAAGTAAAGTTCTTTTTTAGACCAATTACCCTTGTCTCTGTTTATGTTTCGGATTGGAACAAATCACTATAATTCGTCCGCGCCTCCGAATTAGCCGACATTTTTCACAAATTTTACGAACGGAAGCCCTTATTTTCATATTTATTATTCCTTACCTTAATTCTGAATTTCCTTCTTAGAAGAAAAAAAGTCTCTTGAATTTTTTAACTTCGAATTGTATCCTCATGAAAAGGATGTTTAAAAAAAGAACCTAATCGTTCGAATCTTTGTTGCGAAGTCTATAAATTATACGTCCCCTGGTTGAATCATAACGACTTACTTCAATTTTAACTCTATCCCCCGGTAGTATCCGTATAAAACTGCGCCGGATCCTTCCTGAAACATATCCTAGAATTAGATCTTCATTATCTAAACGGACCCGGAACATACCGTTGGGAAGTGATTCAGTAATTAAACCTTCATGAATCAATTTTTGTTCTTTCATTCCAGGTAACCTCCTTGAAGTATCAACTAATGGAGGAAGAGTTATATAACTCATTTTTCCTCTCTATTTTACAAATAGGAAGTTAGAGATAAAATTCGGATACTAGAAGGGGAGGATTACCATATACAAAACAACATTTCTCCTCCAATTCTTTCTAGTCGAGCTTCTCGATCTGTCATTATACCTCGAGAAGTAGAAAGAATTACAATTCCCATTCCACCTAAAATCTTAGGAATTCGTTGATAGTTGGAATAAATTCGTAAGCCGGGGCGGCTGATACGCTTTAAAACGGTTCTAGTTCTATATATTTTTTTTCCATTCTTTCTATGTCGCAGAGTTGAAACCAAGAAATATTTGTTACCTTCCTGATGTTTCCGAACGTTTTCAATAAAACCTTCTCGTAGAAGTATTTTAACAATGTTTTCGGTGATATTTGTAGATGCTATTCGAACCGTTCTTTTTTTATCCATATCAGCATTTCTTATCGAAGTTATTAGATCGGAAATAGTGTCTCTACTCATGACGAACTATAATTATAGATTCCTCCTAATTTTGATATAATCAACATGTTTCCTTTTTTTTCTTTGTTTTTTTTTTTTTTTGAATTACTATAAAGTATATACGTGAAACACAATCCACTAATTTGATCTATTTCAGATACCCTACTGTAATCATAGTCTCATCTACTAGTATTTATAAGACTTCAGGAGCTAATGAAACTATTTTAGTAAAATTCAACTGTCTCAATTCCCGAGCGATCGCACCAAAAACTCGAGTTCCTTTTGGATTTCCTTCTTGATCAATGACAACTGCAGCATTGTCATCATATCGTATTATGATACCGTTTTCACGTTTGAGTTCTTTACATGTACGTACAATTACAGCTCTAATTACTTCTGATCTTTCTAGAGGCATATTGGGAACTGCTTCTTTGATTACAGCAACAATAACATCACCAATATGAGCATATCGGTGATTACCAGCTCCTATGATTCGAATACACATTAATTTTCGAGCTCCGCTGTTATCCGCTACATTCAAAAGGGTCTGAGGTTGAATCATATCATTTTTATTTCAATATGTTATTTCAATGTAAAAGGGTGAAAGGAAAAAAGAAATATTATCTGTCCAGAAAAAAATAAACCTGCAGTTGTTTTTTCATCCTCAATACCCCTTTTTGTTTAGTTCTACATCTCTATCCTGAAATAAGAAATTGAGTTCGTATAGGCATTTTGCGCGCAGCTATTGCGATAGCTGCTCTAGCTACAGTTTCTGATACTCCACCCATTTCATAAAGTATTCGACCCGGTTTAACAACGGATACCCAATATTCGGGGGATCCTTTACCGGAACCCATACGTGTTTCTGCAGGTCTTAGTGTAATAGGTTTGTCGGGAAATATACGTACCCATATTTTTCCACCGCGACGCGCATATCGTGTCATTGCCCTTCGCCCTGCTTCTATTTGTCTAGCTGTGATCCAAGCGGGTTCAAGTGCCTGAAGAGCGTATCTGCCAAAAGAAATATGATTACCTCGACAAGATATTCCCTTCATTCTTCCTCTATGTTGTTTACGAAATCTGGTTCTTTTGGGGTTATAGTCGATGGTTGGTGCTTAATTCCATCTCTACTGCAGAACCGGACATGAGAATTTCTTCTCATCCAGCTCCTCGCGAATGAAACAATTCCAATTCAATAATATTACAGAATATTACAGATACACATTAATAGATAATACACTAAGTAAAGTAATGGCTTTTATTGATATGTAATTTGTTACATAGGAAGATGTATATACAAGATATACAATACAGCTAAACGTGTGTGTGTATTTATGTATATTTATCGAGAATGTAATGTTTCTTTTCCTTATTTTTTTTTTACCCCTATCGAATCACGCCAAAATAGTGTTATCTACTAAATAAAGGTTTCGCGGGCGAATATTTACTCTTTCCTGTTTCATTCGTAGGTTTAATCCATGACCTCTCAGAATAAATCAATTTTTTCTTGGTTCGTTCCGCCATCCCACCCAATGAATTATTAGGATTCGTTTTCAATAGAATCTTATGTAGTCATAGGTTTTGTCGTTCCCATAGCTTCTCTATTAATGGTTAGGTCCGAACTCTGCAATGGAGCTTCCAAGAAAATTCGTTCTCGAGTTAATTTCCTCAGTTTTTATTAACTCAAGGCTCTTTATCTTTATTATTTATTTTTATTATTTATTAATATATATATTAATATTAAATTCTTAACTTAATATATAATATATAAATTTTTATATTTCTAATTACTAATTATCTAATTATTAATTAATTGATGCTTTATCACACTGCCTTTTATGACATGATTCATAGACCATACATATTGGAATCCTATATCATTGATATTTTTGTTCTTTCTTTCTATCATCTTTCCATTTATCCACATCCCTTTATTCTTGCTTCACAACCCAGAATCTGATTTCTTTTTTATTTATAGAAAAAATGTCAGTTGCTACAACTATATGATAGTTTCACTTATTCATATAGTGACTGTTTTGGGGGATCCCGACAATACGAAGCAATAAGTTGGTTATTA